CCGCTGTGATAATGAGAAAGATTTCTGCATATACGCATAAACCGGTCGATAATATAAGAATCTGAGGAATCGGCCCAGGTCGGCTTACTAATGGGATGCCCTAATGAGTTACAAAAACGCGCCGTAGTCAATGATCCAATCAGAGGAATAATTGGAACGGTTGTCTCGAACTGCTTCATAGCATTATCGATTAGAAATGCATTTTCTAGCATTTGACTCCGCACCACCAAAGTATTTAATCGCCCCCTGGAAAGATAGCCCAGAAAGTCGATATAATCTTTGTATAAGTGGTTTATATGAATCCTTCCGGGTTGAGACCACACGTGAAAATGCCATTGCCATAAATTGACAAGGTAATATTTCCATTTATTCATCAGAAGAGGCATATCTTTTGAAGCCAGAACGGATTTTCCTTGATATCTAACATAATGCATGATAGGATGCTTGAACAACCATAAGTTGTCCTGAAAATCATTAACAAAGACTTGGACAAGATCTTCTACTTTTCCATAAAAAGAAATTCGCTCAAAAAGGAGTCCTGAAGATGTTGATCGTAAATGAGAGGATTGGTTACGGAGAAAAAAGAAGATTGATTCGTATTCATATACATGAGAATTATATAGGAACAAGAAAAATCTTGGATTACTTGTTGAAAAAATGGAATTTGATTTCTTTGGAGTAATAAGACTATTCCAATTAAAATACTCATGAAGAAAGAATCGCAATAAATGTAAAGAAGAGGCATCTTTTACCCAATAGCGAAAGGTTCGAACCAAGATTTCCGGGCGAATGGGGTAAGGTATTAGTACATCTAAGACATAGTGTAAATGTGAGAAATTGTTCTCGAAAAAAGGAAATATTGAATGAATTGATTGGAAATTTTGAGATTTCGCCATTTCTTTCCCTTCTAAGAAAGCTACTAATCGTAGGGAAAAAGGAATTTCCACAATGACTGAAAATCCCTCCGATATCATTTGCGAATAAAATTTATTGTTGTGTCCAATAAACTGATTTGGATTAGAATCCTTAGCATAAATACTCAAATGAATCCGTTGATACGTCCGACTAATTAAACGTTTCACACTGAGTGAACTAGATTTATTGTCATAACCCCCATTTTCCAACGGAATCGTCGATCTATTTAAACCGTGATCATGAGCAAGTGCATAAATATACTCTCGAAAAAGAAGTGGGTATAGGAAGTTGTGTTGCTGAGATCTATCTAGTTCTAAATGGATTTGATATTCTTTCATTTGAAATTAGATTGCAACAAAAGGTAAGGTATTTATTGGATTATCAAATGATACATTGGGTTATCAAATGATACATAGTGCGATACAGTCAAAACAAAGTATTGTAGTAAAAAAAAATGGATACCTTGGAAACGGGTAAACCCATTACCGGATTCTCGATTTTCTCATTTTTGAATTGGTTTATGTTTGTTATAGTATAAATAGGTGGTTAGAAATCCTTTATTTTTGCAATCCAACCGCTCTTTTGATTTTGGAAAACAAAAAATCTTTATCAATATACTGCTTCTTCTACACATTCATCTCCAACCCATAATAGGGACAAACTCATAGTTAGGACTCATTAAAAAAATCGCTAATCGACTCACGGAAAACCCCTTCCCCGCATTAGGAACTAATATCTTTTTAACGTTTAATTAGATCGGGGAATTGTTCAAATTCAATTCAGAAGAGAAGCTCGTTCCTTTTTATTTCCCGAGAATTGGAACCATAAGGCTCTATCCATTTATTCACTCGACCCAACTTTGAATTCAATTTTTTGTTCTACGCCAACAATTCAAACCCTATTTTGAAGCCATTGAATCAGAATAAAGTATTCTCAAAATTTTCCATTGATACGACATGCTGGTTTTTCCATTCATTCCTTTCAGGATCAGTCGTGGTCTTACAAACTCTCCCGATGGTATGGACGAATCCTTTATTTCATATAAATGTGTAAAAGATGCTAGCCGCACTTAAAAGCCGAGTACTCTACCGTTGAGTTAGCAACCCGAATAATTCGAATGGGTGGATACAATCGGAATAAAAAAGAAATAAAGGAAAAGAAATGAAATTGCACAACGGAATCAAAATATTGAATTAGCAAGAAATCGACTAACAAAATTTAGAATCGATTGGGAACATAAAAAAAGGACTTCTTGTATAACAGCGAATCCAGCGAACCCATTACTTTAATTTTGAATGAAGTAAAGAAAAAAACCAAACCTCTGTTACGGAGATAAATAGGTACAGAGATAAATGGATCCGTTTATCCTTATCCACGATCGAATTATAGTTGTTCGATACGCTGTTGTCAATATGACGGTGAATGTTGAATATTAATGTTAAGAAAAGACTCTAAAAAAAGAATGAATTAATTAATTTAATTAAAATAAAAAAAAATTATAAAATGAAATAAATAAATAATATAGAAAAGAAATAATTTAGAAATGCTTTTGAAAAAAAAAAGCTTTTGAAAAAAAAAAAGAAATCTCGGGTTGACATTGATTCAATCAATCAATATAAGTAAAATAAACAAGTTGAATATAAGTAAAATAAACAAGTTGAATCCCTTATTTCGTGATTTGTTAATAGATTTACAACGACAAACTATAAAACGCCCGGTTTCGATTGCGAGTAATGTAAATTTTGATTTCTCGACCCAATTAGTTCGTTGTATTCATTTGATCTTTTTTATATGCATCTTATATCAATAAAATTCTAGCAATAAAATTGATTTTTGTTCTTCTGCTTATTTTTTTTGTCCTTATACTTCCAGAACATGATACTTTATGGGAGCGATATTAAATAGGGATAAAAAATAGGTATGAATAGAACAAAAAAGGGGGGAGTAGTAAAGAAAAAGTTATACAAAACTATATAGGAGTCATCCACACCCTCTTTTTTATTCTATATCCTCGATGCAATTTCGTTTAATTAAGATGAAGTTCCTTAAAAATCCCAGCCTTCTTTGAAATATCATGAACCGTTCCTGTAGGTTGAGCGCCCTTGTCAAGGAAATCTAAAATAGCAGGAATATTTAAATGGGTTTGATTATTTATCGGATCATAAAAACCCACTTTCCGAAGATCTCTTCCCTCTCTTCGGGATCGAGCATCGATTGCAACGATTCGATAAACAGCTCATTGGGATAGATGTAGATGAACAATACCCCCCCTAGAAACGTATAAGAAGTTTTCTCCTCGTACGGCTCGAGAAAAAATGATTATAAATTGTGTGATTTAAGTCCTTCTTTTTCGAAAAAAAAAGCATTCGTACTCTCCTAACTCAAGTTGGATAACTTTTAAATAGCCCAAAAGAAAATCTTTAGGGATTTCTTTTTTTGAGTGGTCTCTAACCCCTTTTTTGTTTGTCTCGTTTCGAATCGATTTTTTGATTCTTAATTCCCATTCTGATCTAATTGTTGAGACAATTGAAAACGGTATTTCCTTGTTCCAGGATCCTTTTTATCTTTGCCTTGAATCATTGGGTTTAGACATTACTTCGGTGATCTTTCGTTTTCAAAAATGGCGGCAACACGCCCCTTTTTGCGATTTTTTTCTATCAAAGAATCATACGAACAATTGATTCCTGCATGATACACTTTTTCATCGAAAGAGTTTTACCAATTCCAACAAATTGTCGTTTTGGATTTCAAAATTGCTCGAATCGGATTCTTTCAATTTATATATCGAAAATATACTTACGAAGTTTGTTACAACTTATTGATTGGTATTAACCCTAGATCCTTGCCCCTGCGAAATGAACAAATACTTTCTACTCAAGCTCCATCATGTCCTATTTACACTACACCCCAACAAAAAACGAGAATTCTAGTAGAACAGAACAAAGTATGTCGAGCCAAGAGCCCATTCATTTCTAGATAATCTACAATCTAAAATGGCGGATGAAAAAAAAAATCCACAGCGGATCGTGTCCTTCAAGTCGCACGTTGCTTTCTACCACATCGTTTCAAACGAAGTTTTACCATAACATTTTTCTAGTTTTGAACCGGTATGTAATTGATTCAATTATGGAATCATGAATAGTCATTGCTTCGGTCAATACCCAGTCCTTTTTCCTTCGATATGAAAGGAATAGTTAGTTAATTTATGAGGAAGAAGCCTCAGTAAGAATTTAATTTCACCCTCTATTTTAATTTTATTGCATGATTTTATTGCATGAATGCAATATTTCTTTTTATTTCTAAATAAAACAAAAAAGAACACGAATAAAAATAAAAAGAAAATAAAGTAAAAAGTAAATAAGAGGATGAAGATATATGAATGGACCCCGTCTCAATTATTAATTATGATTAAATACATTTCCAATTATTAATTAGAGCCAAACATCAAATACCTCCAGCTCAAAGAAAATTCATCCATATGAAACTCGATTGATTATGAGATCTTACATCGCTCACTAACTCGTATGGACCCAACTCCCAATTCATTCTGGGGGATGATTAATCATAAATAAAAATAGGATCCTATTTGATACGGGATGCTAGACTCTTTTGTATAGATAAAAAGCCAAAAGGGTCCAGATTACGTCATTCTTTACTATAATTGTTCTTTTACCCTAAACCGGTCTTAGAAACTTAATTCCATTGATTGAATTCAAACAGTACCACGAATACCCTCTAGTTTCGATTTCAAGAAATGAAATAAAAAATTGGGGCTGTCTTATTAAAAAAAATATATAAGAAAGATAGAGGTTTTCGCATTTCGATTTCGAATGTATCCTTGCAAATTCACGGAGGTAGGGTATGTAAGGATTTTTTAAGCCACTCACTTACATATCAAAGTGAAAGGGAGGGGGAGGGCCCATCCGACTTTTTTTGAATTCAAACTCTTGTGATCTATGCTGCCATCTTACTTGGATCACAAATGGATTCCGTTTTATTTTCGTATTATTTGAACTCGATTCAATTTATGAAAAAACATCTTATTCAGAGAAGAGTTTTGAAAATTCGAAACAAGAAGTCCATTTTATCAAAAATTAGACTCTTAAAAAAATTATACTCTGAAAGAGAGGTTGCTCAAAAAAGTAATTTTGAGTCTGATATTCGGATATATATAAGAGGTCGCTCTGGGACGGAAGGATTCGAACCTCCGAATAGCGGGACCAAAACCCGTTGCCTTACCGCTTGGCCACGCCCCATTTGAATTTCTTTTCTATTCGATACTAATAAACACTAATATTGGTTGTTCGTCAATTCCCGGCCAAATCTCTATGGAATAAATTAGATCCCTTTTTTAAGATTTTGACACAAGTAGATGCAGAATTAAACTCCATTTATTGATCATTACATAGAATTCAATTAAGATATTGTATGAAAGTATGATTTCTTCTATTCTCTTGTGAGAATTGAAGGATTTTTGTTTTGATCGGTTCGGTTCAAAGAAGTATTTTTTTTGTCTACCTTACTTTCTTTTCGTCATTTTTAGCTTATATCAATAACATATTTTTAACTCAATCAAAATACAATTATCTCCAAGAACAAAATGTTTGTTATGCTTAATACCCTTAGTTTGATCTATATCTTTCTTAATTCTGCCCTTTATTCGAGTAGTTTTTTATTCGGCAAATTACCCGAGGCGTACGCTTTTTTGAATCCAATTGTAGATGTTATGCCAGTAATACCTCTTCTCTTTTTTCTCTTAGCCTTTGTTTGGCAAGCTGCTGTAAGTTTTCGATAAGATCGTTAATAGTGTCCGAGAAAAATTCATGATTTATTCAAGCTCGAGAAAAAAAAAAAATTCTAACAATTGATAAGACCAGATGAGTCTTCCAATTTGAATGAACCCTCAAGTAAAACAGTAAAATTCTTGGACAGACACGATAAATTTAGATTTCCCCATTTCACGATTCTGACCCTTTTTTTTTCACTGAAAGACCCTATTAGAGTCCGCCACAATATCGAAGTCGAATTGTGTTAATTTCGAAAAATAAAAACTCTTTTGTATTTCTATCAATTTGAAAAACCGTTTCAGTTCTTGGTGTCAAAATAGGATATGTAGTATAAAAATAGAGAATCTATTCTCTTCCCCCCCCCCCCAAAAAAATTTTGGAGATTGTGTAATGCTTACTCTCAAACTCTTTGTTTACACCGCAGTTATATTCTTTGTTTCTCTCTTCATCTTCGGGTTTCTATCTAATGATCCAGGGCGTAATCCTGGACGTGAAGACTAAAAAATAAGAAATTTTTCTTTACTTTATTCTTAGAAATGTTTTTAGGATTTGATTTTATCTATTCTACATCTTTAACTAGTCAAATAAAAAAAAGCAAAAGGGTTCGCTAAATTCGAATTTGAAAGATACCCAGTCAGCGACGGAAACGGAAAGAGAGGGATTCGAACCCTCGGTACGAATAGCTCGTACAACGGATTAGCAATCCGACACTTTAATCCACTCAGCCATCTCTCCTAATTGAAAAAAAAAAAAAAAATAATAATTACTATGTTACATTACACAAAAGATAATGCTTGAAAAAAAGGCCCTTCTTTCCTTTAACTTTATTATATAGCTTATATATTTTTTTATTGTATTTTGTATTGTATTATACAGATGGATACAACTTTTATCAGCAATTCCATTTTTTATTTCTATAAAATTAAAAATTAAAATAAAGAATGGCCTCGAAAGAGATAGCTCGAATCAAAATAGAAAAAAATAAAGAATATCTCTTTACAAAATTACAAAAGGCCGTTTTTTTTTATTTTCACGGCCTGGTCTGGTCAGTACCCAGCCGGGCCTTTTTTTGTTCCAATGAACCATACCGCCAAATCATAGAAAAAACGATTTAGATGGAATCAAAGTGTCATTTCTTATTCTTTATTATTCTTTTGTTTCTTCTTCTTTTTTTTTTATTTAATTTACTTTTACTGGATACTCGAAAAAAGGGAAAAACAGAACGATGTATTTTTTTTTGCACAATGCATTTTATGTTATGGCTTAAGTTGTTTTGTCGAGCCGTATCTGTCAAAACCCCTTCAAGAACCAAACTTGTTATTTTATTTAGTTATTCAATTTCGTTTTTTATTTTTAAACAAAATAAGTCCTCTTTTCCTAATTTCAATATAGGACTCCTAACAAACACGTCAATACTCTAAGCTCTAATTTGCAGTTCATGATTTTTTTTATTTCTGTCCTATATTGATTACGTCCGATTCCCTTGTTCGACAAAAGTCCCATTTCTATACAATAATCGTATTGTAGCGGGTATAGTTTAGTGGTAAAAGTGCGACTCGTTCTATTAATCCTCTTAATAGTTAAGGGGTTCTTCAGTTTCATTAATATTCTGATCAAAAACTTTATTTCTTAAAAGGATTTCATTTGAATCCTTTACCTCTAAATGAAAGATTCGAGGAAGAATATCCATTCTCGTGATTTGTATCCAAGGGTCAATTAGAAATTTCAAATTTGGATTATGAAATTACGAAACATAATTTTTGTGAATTTGGAATTGGATCAATCCTTCCAATTGAAT